AAGCATCCCCCATCGGTTCTATGCCCGATTCATAACTAGAGAGCTTCTCTGGTCCTTCACTAATCGGGGCCAAAACTCCGGAAATTAGAAATGCCAAAATAGGAATAACACTTGATATTATTAGAAATGCCCAGAAAATATCATATTCGTGAAGCAGAAACATAGAAGCACTCCTATTAATGTGGAATATACCGAATTAGTTGATTCAAATTGGAATTCTCAATTCATCCATAACTGCATTAGTCGAAACAACAATTTTGATCAAACCACATAGTTTCGTTTGTTTACTTGTTGTGGGTCATGTATCGTCTCAAGATTCATCCAACGGAATCCCACTTACACTTACTTCGATTCTATTTAGATATGGTGTAGACATATAATGCTATTATACAAATCAAACTCTCTCCTACCTTGCCTCGGGTTTTCTATCAAACAAAAAAAGGAATTAAGGAATTTTTTTTAAAGAATATTTTAAATAATATGAATTGAAATTGAAATAATATTCAAACAATATTATTCAAATAAGATTAAATGAAATATTAAACATAAAGAATTTCAATATTCTATTAATATAATAGAGCCAAAGAGGAGGTCTGGCCCATTTTTTCTCTCTCTCTCTTTTTTTTTTTTTCTTAGTGATTTAGAATATAGTCAGTAGTCAGATGTAATAGAATTTCTAGGAATTTCCATCTCGGGATTTATGGTATATTCTACGTGGCTGTGTTGGTGTATTCTTTTCATTAAGATCCGGATAGAGGATTATTGTTTCTATTGATTTGATACGGATACGAAAACGGAATGCATCGACCGATTCGATTCTCTCTCCCTGTCCCAGATTTATACTTAATTGATTTGATTCAATCCATTGAATTGTGAGGAACCCTTACATATAAAAACTCATGGGTTCCTATACCCAAATTAGGAAACTTTGGACCTGTACTACCCCGGCCCCGGCTTTACCCCCGAGTTAGAAGTCTTGAAAGAATCATTTCAGACCCATTTCTAGGACTAAAGATCGTGATTTGGAATGACTCGAAATACTTATTTATTTAATGTAATAATAACACCTAGCAGGACCAACCAACGAGTTAGGTTTCGTGACAACAAAAAACGTTTCTTTTGAAGCAAACCTACAAAATGGGGCATAGTTTAATGGTAGAGTCGGCTGAATCGTAAATGATTTACAGAAGATACTTCGAATGGAATCATGCGTTGTCGAACGATTCGATAGACAAAATCTCCCCATCCCAAAACCAACTCATAGAACATAGAAATAGAAGAGGGTGCGTTGATACATTTAGGACCAATTCATTGTCTCTAAAACAATGAATTGGGATTGTTGTTCTGCCAAAAGGCGATACGTCGGGGGATTCCTAACTCATCCAAGTTCAAACGGGCCCTAATCTTTTTAGATAAAGTCTGCATTGGTAGAATTGGAATGATGAACAAATTGGATTGGGTAAATTGGAATAAAAAAAAATAAGTTATAAGTTTAAGTATTGTACAGAAAAATGACTACTTGCTTTGCTAAGCCGGTTATACGAAGAAAAGCCTATTGTACAATGAAACTTACCAAAGAGCTTCGTTTTTGAAACTCTGGCTTTTCTACAAATACAAGAACAAGAATAGGTTCTAGATAATGTGACTTACTATTAGATTGAATTTGGGTTTGATTTGGTTGGGTCAGGTTGGAGTTTTTCTTGAGCCAGGCTCATGTTATGATTTTGACTTCATAAATTGACTTGGGTATACCAAAGCAAAGGTGTATCACTAAATCTTGGATCATGGACAAATAAAAGAGGAAAAAGGCCGTATGTCATTCACAGACGAAGATTAATGAAGAAGAATGGGTTTGTTTATCCGAGATTTGAAAATACCGATCCGATTGGATCCATTGGAATAAATTATTGTTTTCAAGCCCCGAGGGATCTCCGTGATCCTGTGGGAATGATTCCATTTCTATGGAACAATCAACCGGCCGGTCACACGCACTAATTAGGAAATGAATACAAAAATGTATAGGGCTATACGGACTCGAACCGTAGACCTTCTCGGTAAAACAGATCAAACTTATTATTATCGAAATGATTCGAACTGTTTCAAAGACCCAACATGCGTTTTTTTTTTGCATTGGGCTCTTTCATTAACTGATAAAAAGATCGGCTAGTCTACCATATTTTTTCTTGACAGGAAGATAACGAGATGGCTCCATGCGCTCGGATTCATTATTTGAATTCTGATCCGGGAGCAATACCAAAGTGTTTCAAAGAAGGGTTACCCTGACGTAGGTCTGCCTCCGGCCTAGATCAACCTAAGTTAAATGGAGTCTCTATCAATCCGCCCCAAGAGTCAAATATGATACTTCATACACCTTAAAGTTCATAGGACGAAAAGAGGTTATTTTGAGGTCCTTATCCTCATTATGCCTAGCATTGAAGGGCCTGGGTATTCACCTTATCAATGATCAAACCAATGATGGGTTCTATTTGGTACCTGAATT